TATTTATATGAAAAAATATTGAAAATGGTTTAAATATAATTTTCAATATGAATAATACGAAAATAAAATAAGAAAGAATAATAAATATTTAATAATATATGTAATTATTAATATATAAATAATTTAAAATAATAATATAATATATTAATATTAATTTAAGTATAAGATTTTAATAATTTATACTTTTATTAATTATAAAAAATTTAAATAGCAAATATAATTTTCAATATGAATAATACAAAAATAAAATAAGAAAGAATAATAAATATTTAATAATATATGTAATTATTAATATATAAATAATTTAAAATAATAATATAATATATTAATATTAATTTAAGTATAAGATTTTAATAATTTATACTTTTATTAATTATAAAAAATTTAAATAGCAAATATAATTTTCAATATGAATAATACAAAAATAAAATAAGAAAGAATAATAAATATTTAATAATATATGTAATTATTAATATATAAATAATTTAAAATAATAATATAATATATTAATATTAATTTAAGTATAAGATTTTAATAATTTATACTTTTATTAATTATAAAAAATTTAAATAGCAAATATAATTTTCAATATGAATAATACAAAAATAAAATAAGAAAGAATAATAAATATTTAATAATATATGTAATTATTAATATATAAATAATTTAAAATAATAATATAATATATTAATATTAATTTAAGTATAAGATTTTAATAATTTATATTTTTATTAATTATAAAAAATTTAAATAGAAAATATAATTTTCAATATAAAAAAAAAAAAAAAAAATCTATACAAAAAAATTTGTATATAAATAAATTTTTTATGATTTAGGGAATTTTTTATGCATTTATTTTACATATAAATTTTAGTGTTAATTTTTATTTATTTTAATAATATTTAATTTTATTTGTAGTAATTAATATTAAAAATTTAAGAAATTAAGATTTAGTAATATTTAAATTAATAACTAATTTTGTGCCAGCAGTTGCGGTTATACAAAAATTAAATAAAATTTTATTAGCTAATTAATTAACATAAATAAAAATAATTTAATTAAAATATTAAATTATTAAGTGAAATTTTAATTTAATTAAAAATTAATTTTTAATTGTGAATTAATAAATTTTATTTATAAACTAGGATTAGATACCCTATTATTAAAAAATTAAATTTTTAATGCTAAAATAGTATGTAATTATTTATTGAAACTTAAATAATTTGGCGGTATTTTAGTTCATTTAGAGGAATCTGTTTAATAATTGATAATCCACGAATAATTTTACTTAATTTAAAATTTTGTATATCGTTGTTAAAAAAATATTTTTAAATGATAATAATATTTAAAAATTTAAAAATAAAATTAAATCAGATCAAGATGCAGATTATAATTAAGAATATAATGGATTACAATAAATTTATTTAAATGAATATAAAATTGAAATATTTAATTGAAATTGGATTTAAATGTAATTTTATTTAATTTATTAAAATGATTAAAAATTAAAATATGTACATATTGCCCGTCGCTTTCATTAATAAATTGAAATAAGTCGTAACAAAGTAGAGGTACTGGAAAGTGTTTCTAGAAAGAACAAATTAGAGCTTGATATAAGCATTTCATTTACATTGAAAAGATATTAAAAAATTATTTAATTTGATTATTGGGGGAAAAATTAGTATAAAATAAAGATAATAAAATTAATTTTAAATAAAATATTTTGGGGGGTTAAAGTATTTTATAAAGAAAAAATTTTTTAATTTATAGTAAATTAGTATTGTGAAAGAATTTTTAAATATGTGAAATAAAAATTTTTTTAAAAGTAAATTTTATTTATTGTATCTTGTGTATCAGAGTTTATTAATAAATTATTTTAAATAAAATTTTCTCGAATTTAAAAGAGTTAATTAATTAATAAATTTATTGTAGCAAAAATATTTTTAATATTTAATTAGAAATGAAATGTTAATCGTTTTTAAATATATCTAGTTTTTTTAGAAAAAAATTTAATTTTAAATTAATTTAATTAAAAATTTAATTAATAAAATTTTTAAAAATTAACTTTAATATTTTAAGGGATAAGCTTTAATTTAAATTTTTATAATAAAAATTAATTTTATATGAAAATTTTAAAATTTATATTGTTTAAAAATTATAATTTTTTATAAATAATTTCAAAAAAAAATAAAATTTAAATAAAATTTAATTTTTTATAAAAAAATAAAATTTAATAAATTAATTTTATATATAATGATAAAATTAGTATAAATAATTTAATAAAAAAAATTTTTTATTTAAAAATTAATAATAAGGAATTCGGCAAATATTTATATTCACTTGTTTATCAAAAACATGTCTTTTTGATTAATAATTTAAAGTCTAATCTGCCCACTGATATAATTAAAGGGCTGCAGTAATTTGACTGTACAAAGGTAGCATAATCATTAGTCTCTTAATTGGTGACTTGTATGAAAGATTGGATGAAATATATACTGTCTTATTGTTATATTTAGAATTTAATTTTTTAATAAAAAAGTTAAAATAAATTTAAAAGACGAGAAGACCCTATAGAGTTTTATATAAAAAATAATTAATAATTTTTTTTTTATAAATTTTAAATTTAAATTATTTTTTATATTTTATTGGGGTGATAGAAAAATAGAAATAACTTTTTTTATTATAATATATATATATATATATATATATATATATATACATAAATAAATGAAATGATGATCCAAAAATTTTTGATTATAAGATTAAATTACCTTAGGGATAACAGCGTAATTTTTTTTTTTAGTTCGAATAAAAAAAAAAGTTTGCGACCTCGATGTTGGATTAAGATAAAATTTAAAAGCAAAATTTTAAAATTTTGATCTGTTCGATCATTAAAATCTTACATGATCTGAGTTCAAACCGGTGTAAGCCAGGTTGGTTTCCATCTTTAAAAATTTAAAATATTTTAGTACGAAAGGATTAAATATTTAAAATAATTTTAATTATTTGAATATTAATAATATATGCATTTAAAATTTTAAGTTAATATAGGTATATATATATATATATATATATATATAGTTAACTATTTTGGCAGAGAAGTGTAATGGTTTTAGAAATCATAAATATATAAATTAAATTATATAGGTAGTATATGTTTAATAACGACTATAATATAATTTTAATTGGGGTTATTATATTAGTATTAGGTATTTTAATTGGAGTTGCATTTTTAACTTTATTAGAGCGAAAGGTTTTAGGATATATTCAAATTCGGAAAGGACCTAATAAATTAGGATTTATAGGAATTCTTCAACCATTTAGAGATGCTATTAAGTTATTTACTAAGGAGCAAACTTATCCTATATTTTCTAATTATTTTTCTTATTATTTTTCTCCTGTTTTTAGATTTTTTTTATCTTTATTAATTTGAATGGTTATACCTTATTTTTTTAATTTTATTAGATTTAACTTAGGGTTTTTATTTTTTTTTTGTTGTACTAGATTAGGTGTCTATACTTTAATAGTATCAGGATGATCTTCAAATTCTAATTATTCTTTATTAGGTGGGTTACGGGCTGTAGCTCAAACTATTTCATATGAAGTTAGTTTAGCATTAATTATAATATCTGTTATTATTATAGTAATAAGTTTTAATTTAATTAGTTTTAGAAATTATCAATCTATAATTTGATTTTTATTTATTATATTTCCTTTGAGATTATGTTGGTTATCTTCTAGATTAGCTGAAACTAATCGAACTCCCTTTGATTTTGCTGAAGGGGAAAGAGAGTTAGTATCAGGATTTAATATTGAATATAGAAGAGGAGGATTTGCTTTAATTTTTTTAGCTGAGTATTCTAGAATTTTATTTATAAGAATATTATTTGTTTTAATATATTTAGGGGGTTATAGTTTAAGTATTTTTTTTTATTTGAAATTAGTGTTTATTTCTTTTTTATTTATTTGAGTACGTGGTACTTTACCTCGATATCGTTATGATAAGCTTATATATTTAGCTTGAAAAAGATATTTACCAATTTCTTTAAATTTTTTAATATTATTTATTGGTATTAAAATTTTTTTTATTTAAAAATTATTTTTAGTATAAATTAATAGAATTTATAAATTCTTTCTTAAGTTTTCAAAACAAATGCTTATACAAGCTCATTAATTAATTAATAATTAAAAATAATTTTATCTCAGAATTTATTTAATAAAGGGTTAATAATGAAATATGAAAAATATATAATAGTTAGAATTTGTCCTGTAATAATATAAGGTTCTTCTACTGGTCGAGCTCCAATTCAAGTTAATAAAATTACTGTAGTTACTATAATTCAAAATAATATTTGGTTTAGGGGGTAAAATTGAATTCCTTGGATTTTTTTATTAAAAGTTATTGGTAAAATAATTAAAATTAAAATAGATCTTACTAAAGCAATTACTCCTCCTAATTTATTTGGAATTGATCGTAAAATTGCATAAGCAAATAAAAAATATCATTCTGGTTGAATATGAACAGGGGTTACTAATGGATTAGCAGGGATAAAATTATCAGGGTCTCCTAATAAATTTGGGTTTGTGATAGTAAGTATAATTAAACTAAATAATATAATTAAAAATCCTACTAAATCCTTTAAAGAAAAAAATGGATGAAAGGGAATTTTATCTAAATTTCTATTAATCCCTAATGGATTATTAGAGCCAGTTTGATGTAAAAAAAGAAGATGAATTATAGTTATTATTGCTAAAATAAAAGGTAATAAAAAATGAAAGGTATAAAATCGGGTTAATGTCGCATTATCTACAGCAAAACCTCCTCAAATTCAATTTACTAATATATTTCCTAAGTAAGGAATTGCAGATAATAGATTAGTAATTACTGTTGCTCCTCAAAATGATATTTGCCCTCAAGGTAACACGTACCCTATAAATGCTGTTCCTATTAATAAAAATAAAAGAATTACTCCAACTATTCATGTATATTTTAAGTTAAAGGATTCATAATAAATACCTCGTCCAATGTGTAAATATACGCAAGTGAAAAAAAAAGATGCTCCATTAGCATGAAGAGTTCGGATTAATCAGCCATAATTTACATTTCGACAAATATAATTTACTCTATAGAAAGCTATTTCAATATTAGCTGTATAATATATAGTTAAGAATAAACCAGTTATAATTTGAATTATTAAACATAATCCTAATAAAGATCCAAAATTTCATCAAGTAGAAATATTAGAGGGAGTAGGTAAATCAATTAATGAGCCATTAATAATTTTTATTAAAGGGTGAGTTTTTCGTAAAGGTTTATAATTATTTATCATTAGTTAAATTATTATAATGATGATCGAAGAGGACCATAAAAAATATTAGTAATTTTCACTATAGCTACTAATGCAATAAATAAGTAAATAATCATTATTATTATTATTAAAAATGTTTGATCATTATATAATTTAGATAAATTTATTTTATTTTCATTATTAAAAAATAAGTCAATTTTAAAAAAATTTTCTATATCATCATTAAAAAATGTATAAATTCAGTTTAATTTTAAATAATATAATATGCTAATAAAAAAAATAATTAATAAAAAAATAAAAATTATTTTTGAAAAAAAAAAATTATTTTTAAATAGTTCATTAGAAGCAATTCTTGATACATAAATAAATAGAACTAATAATCCTCCTAAAAAAGTTAAAAATAAAATATAAGAAAATCAATATGTCTTAATTAATAATCCTGAAATTAAACAAGTTAAAATAGTTTGAATTAAAATTATTATACCTATTGATAATGGATGATTTAAGAAAATTATTCTAAATGATAATATAATTATATTTAATGATAGAAATATTTTTATTTCAAAGAATAGTTTAATAAAAATAATAATTTTGGAGATTATCGATAAAGAAAATTCTTTTTCTTTGAAGTTTTTAAAGAATGTTCTTAATTTTGATTTACAAGACCAATGTTTTTTTTAAACTATAAAAACAAAAAAAAAATAAAACAAATGAAAATTTATAATTTTATTATATTAATTTTATTTATATTTTTTATTGGAAATTTAATTTTTGTTTCTAAACATAAGCATTTATTAATTAATTTATTAAGATTAGAGTTTATAGTATTAAGAATTTTTTTATTTATATTAATAATTTTAAGATATATAAATATTAATATATATATATTAATAGTGTTTTTAGTATTTGCAGTTTGTGAAGGTGCTTTAGGGCTTTCAATTTTAGTTTCTATAATTCGAACTCATGGTAATGATTATTTTCAAAGATTTAATTTATTATAATGATAAAATTTTTATTTATAATAATTTTTATAATTCCTTTATGTTTTAAAAAAAAAATATTTTGAATGGTTCAAATATTATTATTTTTTATAATATTTATATTTATAAATTTATCAATTAGATTAAATAATTTTAGAAATGTAGGATATATGTTTGGTTGTGATATTATTTCTTTTGGTTTAATTTTATTAAGAATTTGAATTTGTGGGTTAATATTAATAGCAAGTGAGAATTTATTAAAAATTAATTTTTATGTTAATTTTTTTTTATTTAATATTATATTTTTATTAATTATATTATATATAACTTTTTCAGCTATAAATTTATTTATATTTTATTTATTTTTTGAAGGGAGATTAATTCCTACTTTAATATTAATTATAGGGTATGGTTATCAACCTGAACGAATTCAAGCAGGTTTATATTTATTATTTTATACTTTATTTGCTTCTTTACCTTTCTTATTAGGGATTTTTTTTATTTTTAATCATATAGGTTATGTTATTATATATTTTTTTAAATTTTTTAATTTAAACATATATTTATTATATTTTAGAATGATTATAGCATTTCTTGTAAAAATACCTATATATTTTGTTCACTTATGATTGCCCAAAGCTCATGTTGAGGCTCCTGTATCAGGATCTATAATTTTAGCTGGTATTATGTTAAAATTAGGTGGATACGGATTATTACGTGTTATAATTTTTTTACAGCAAATTGGGTTAAAATTTAATTTTATATGAGTTATTATTAGATTAGTTGGGGGATTTTACGTTAGATTAAATTGTTTTTGTCAAGTCGATATTAAATCTTTAATTGCTTATTCTTCTGTTGCACATATAAGTTTAGTTATTAGAGGTATTATAACAATGAGATATTGAGGTTATTTAGGTTCTTATGTTTTAATAATTGGACATGGATTATGTTCTTCAGGTATATTTTGTTTAGCTAACATTAATTATGAACGCTTACATAGACGAAGACTATTTATTAATAAGGGAATAATAAATTTTATTCCTTCTTTAAGATTATGATGATTTTTATTAATATCTAGAAATATAGCTGCTCCACCATCTCTTAATTTAATAGGGGAAATTATGTTAATTAATAGATTAGTAAGATGATGTTGATTTTCAATAATTTTTTTAATATTAATTTCTTTTTTTAGAGCTGGTTATAGATTATATTTATATTCATATACACAACATGGAAAGTTTTATTCTGGGTTATATAGATTTTATATGGGAGTTTCACGAGAATATTTAATATTATTATTACATTGATTACCTTTAAATATTTTAATTATAAAAATTGATTATAGTATAATTTGATTTTACTTAAATAATTTAAATAAAATATTGATTTGTGGTATCAAAAATATGATGGATTCATTTTAAGTTATTCAAAAAAGAAATTTTTCTATTTGTTTTTTAAGTTTTTTTTTTTTTTTTTTTTTTAGTATAATAAATTTTATTTTTTTAATTTATTTTATTTATAATAATATAGTTTTTTTTTTAGAGTGGGAAATTATTTCATTTAACTCTAATATAATTACTATGTCGATCTTATTAGATTGAATATCATTATTATTTATAATATTTGTTTCATTAATTTCTTCTGTAGTAATTTTTTATAGAAAAAGATATATGAATTCTGAAAAAAATTTAAATCGATTTATTATTTTAGTTTTATTATTTGTATTTTCTATAATTTTATTAATTATTAGTCCTAATATAATTAGAATTTTTTTAGGTTGAGATGGTTTAGGTTTAGTTTCTTATTGTTTAGTAATTTATTACCAAAATATTAAATCTTATAATGCTGGAATATTAACAGCTCTATCTAATCGAATTGGGGATGTTTGTATTTTAATTTCTATTTCTTGAATATTAAATTATGGGAGATGAAATTATATTTTTTATATAGATTTTATATCTAATGATTATTCAATAAGTATAGTTGGTCTTATAATTATTTTAGCTGCTATAACTAAAAGAGCTCAAATTCCTTTTAGTTCATGATTACCAGCTGCTATGGCAGCTCCTACTCCTGTTTCTGCTTTAGTTCACTCTTCTACCTTAGTGACTGCTGGTGTTTATTTATTAATTCGATTTAATAATTTATTATTAGATATATTTATATTAAAAATTTTATTGTTATTATCTGGTTTAACTATATTTATAGCTGGTATTAGAGCAAATTATGAATTTGATTTAAAAAAAATTATTGCTTTATCTACTTTAAGACAATTAGGTTTAATGATGAGAATTTTAAGTATAGGGTTACCTGATTTAGCTTTTTTTCATTTGCTAACTCATGCTATATTTAAAGCTTTATTATTTATATGTGCGGGTGTAATTATTCACATGATAAATAATATTCAAGATATTCGTTATATAGGAGGTATTAGATATTATTTACCATATACTTCTCTATGTATAAATATTTCTAATATGGCTTTATGCGGTATTCCATTTTTAGCAGGATTTTATTCTAAGGATTTAATTTTAGAGATAGTTTCCTTAAGCTATTTAAATATATATGTATTTTTTTTATATTATATTTCTACAGGGTTAACTATATATTATAGATTTCGTTTAATAATATATTTAATAATTAATGATTTTAATTTATTAAGAACTTATAATTTATACGATGAAGATTATACTATATTAAAAAGAATATTTATATTATTATTTATAAGAATTGTAAGAGGAAGATTTTTAAGATGAATAATTTTTCCCTATCCTTATATAATTTATTTATCTTTTAATATAAAAATATTAGTGATTTATGTTAGAATTATTGGGATAATTTTAGGTTATTTGGTTAGAAATATAAAAATTTATTCATTAAATAAATTTTTAAATACTTATAATTTAAGAAGATTTTTAAGATTAATATGATTTATACCTAACTTATCAACTTACGGTTTAAATTATAATTTTTTAAATTTTGGTCAAAATTTATTAAAAATTGTTGATATAGGGTGAAGTGAAATATATAGTGGACAAGGAATATATTTTATTTTAAAAAAATATTCTAGATTATATTATTTATATCAAATAAATAATTTAAAAATTTATTTATTTAGATTTGTATTATGAATAATTATTTTATTATTTGTTTTATTTATTTATTTAAATAGCTTATAATAATAGAGCATAATATTGAAGATATTAAGGAGATTATTAATCTTTAAATATAAATATTTATAAAAAATAAAATTTTTATTTTTACAGTGAAAATGTAATGTTTTATTTTAAACTATATAAATAGAAATAATAATGGAATTTAACCACTAAAAATTAAGTTAGCAGCTTAATTTTAATTATTTTATTTCTCACAATAAAAATTAATTTAATTGGAAATTTCATTTCATTAATATCATTAACAGTGATATACCTCTATTTTGGTTTCAATTAAATAAATAAGGGGAATATTAATCCCTTTCTTTTAAGTCGAAATTAAATGCAAAATTGCTTCTTATTTTTTTTTAAGTAAAAATTAATTTATTAAGATAAATTAAAAATTAATATTTTTTGAATGCAAATCAAATGTTTTTATAAACTATTATCCTAATAAAATAATAATAATAATAATAATAATGATAATTCATTTATTTATCTATTTATATTGTTTATTATTAATTTGTTCATTTTAACATGTTTTGGTTTCATTCATGATAAAGACCTAAAATTAGAATAATTATAAAAAAATATCTAATTTTTGATCAAGTAATTAAATTTACTAGTATAAAATTAGAGATTATAGGAAAAATTAAAGCAATTTCAACATCAAAAATTAAAAAAATAATAGTAATTAAAAAAAAATGTAATGAAAAAGGAATTCGAGGTGAAGAAGAAGGATCAAATCCACATTCAAAAGGAGATGATTTTTCTCGATCATGAAAAGTTTTTTTTGATAAAATTATTGATAAAAATATTATAATATTGGATAGAAAAATAAAAATTATACTAATAATTAAAATAATAAAAATTATTTATATTAAAATTTTTAAACTTTTTGATTGGAAGTCAAATATACTAAATATATTATATAAATAGTTAATTTCCTCATCAGTAAATAGAAATAAAAAGAAATAATCAAACTACATCAACAAAATGTCAGTATCAAGCAGCAGCTTCAAACCCAAAATGATGATTTTTTGAGAAATGGTTATTTATATGGCGTAATAAACAAATAAATAAAAAAATTGTTCCAATTAATACATGTAAACCATGAAATCCAGTAGCTAAAAAAAAAGTAGATCCATAAACTCTGTCAGCAATAGTAAAAGGTGCTTCTACATATTCGTAAGCTTGAAGTATGGAAAAATAAATTCCTAGTATTACTGTAATAAATAATCCTTGAGTAGCTTGCGTAAAATTATTTTCTATTAATGCATGATGAGCTCATGTTACAGTAATTCCTGATGTGATTAAAATAATAGTATTTAATAAAGGAATCTGAAAAGGGTTAAAGGGGATAATTCTAGTTGGGGGTCAAGTTATTCCAATTTCAATATTAGGGGCTAATCTTCTATGAAAAAAAGCTCAAAAAAATGAAATGAAAAAAAAAATTTCTGAAATAATAAATAAAATTATACCTCATCGTAAACCTTTTGAAACTAAAATTGTATGTTTACCTTGTATGGTACCTTCTCGACAAATATCTCGTCATCATTGATATATTGTTAATAATGTAATAATATAACCTAAAATTAATAAATTTATATTAAAATTATGAAATCATTTTACTATACCTGTTACTAAAGTTAAAACTCCAATAGCTCCCGTTAAAGGTCATGGACTATAATCTACTAAATGATAAGGGTGATTGTGATTTATTGACATTAATTTACTTCACTAGCATAAAGATTTCTTAAAATAGAAATTACATAAGATTGAATTACAGCAACAGCAGATTCTAAAATTATTAATAAAATTTGAATAAAAATTAAAAAAATAATTAAGTAGTAACTTATACTAGTTCCAGTTCTTCTTAAAAGAGTTATTAATAAATGTCCTGCAATCATATTTGCTGTTAGTCGAACAGCTAAAGTTCCAGGTCGAATAATGTTTCTAATAGTTTCAATTAATACTATAAAGGGTATTAAAATATTAGGTGTTCCTTGAGGAATTATATGAGCAAATATATGTTGTGAATTATTAATTCATCCATATAATATAAAACTTAATCATAGGGGTAAAGAAATAGATAATGATAAGGTGAGATGACTTGTTCTAGTAAAAATATAGGGGAATAACCCTAAAAAATTATTAAATAAGATAAATGAGAATATTGAAATAAAAATAAATGTTGAGCCATTAAATCCGTTATTTCCTAATAAAGTTTTAAATTCATTATGAAGTTTTATTAAAATAATATTTCATAAGATAAAAAATCGATTTGGAATTAATCAAAAAGAATAAGGTAAAAATATTAATCCAATTAAAGTTCTAATTCAATTAATTGATAAATTAAAAATATTAGTAGTAGGATCAAAAATTGAAAATAAGTTATTTATCATTTTCAAGAAAAATTATTTTTTAAAATTTTTTTATTATTTTTAATATTATTTAATTTTAAATTAAAAATATAATAATTTATAATATTAAATAAAATAAAAATACAAATAAAAAAAAAAAAAGAAAAAATTCAATTAATAGGTATTATTTGAGGGATAAAAGAATATTACTTAAGTAATAATTTAAATTTGACATATTTATGTTATAAATTAACTAATTCTTTTGTAAAAAATTCATTAGAAGTAATTGCTAATTTACTATAAAATGGTTTAAGAGACCATTACTTGCTTTCAGTCATCTAATGAAGAATAATTATTAATTCAATTAATAAAATTTTTAATTGAAATTCTTTCAATTACAATTGGTATAAAACTATGATTTGCTCCACAAATTTCTGAACATTGACCATAAAAAATTCCTGGTCGATTAATAAAAAAATTAGTTTGATTTAGACGACCTGGATTTGCATCTACTTTAACTCCTAGGGATGGAATAGTTCAGGAATGAATTACATCTGTGGCAGTAACTATAATACGAATTTGATTGTTTATTGGTAAAATAATACGATTATCTACATCTAATAAACGAAAAGTATTAGGTTTTATTTCATTTATTGGGATTATGTATGAATCAAATTGAATATTATTAAAATCTGAGTATTCATAACTTCAATATCATTGATGTCCAATAGATTTTAAAGTAATTAATGGATTATTTAATTCATCTAAAAGATAAAGTAAACGTAAAGAAGGTAAAGCAATAAAAATTAAAGTAATTGCTGGTAGAATTGTTCAAATTAACTCAATTATTTGTCCTTCTAATAAAAATCGATTAATGTAGGAATTAAAAAATAATCTAATTATTAAGTAACCTACTAAAATAGTAATTATAATTAAAATAACTAAAGTATGATCATGAAAAAAGATAATTTGTTCTATTAAAGGAGAAGCTCTATTTTGAAGATTAAAATTAGATCAAGTTGCCATTTCTAAAAAAAGGATATTCCTTTATAAATGGGGTTTAAATCCATTACATATAGTCTTGCATATTAGAAATTTCTTAAAATAGGTAATTCATTATATGAATGTTCAGAAGGGGGTAAATTTTGATATCATTCAATAGAAGAATTTATATTTAATGGGAATAAAATAACTCGTTTATTAATTAAAGATTCTCAAATAATAATTAATATTAATATTGTTGCAATAAGAGAGATATAAGATCCTAATGATGAAATAATATTTCAGGAAGTATAACTATCTGGATAATCTGAATATCGTCGTGGTATTCCCGCTAAACCTAAAAAATGTTGAGGAAAAAAAGTTAAATTTACTCCAATAAATATAATAAAAAATTGAATTTTTAAAAGATAAGGATTTAAGGAAATACCTGTAAATAAAGGATATCAATGAACAAATCCTCCTATAATAGCAAATACAGCCCCTATAGAAAGAACATAGTGAAAATGAGCGACTACATAATAAGTATCATGTAAGGTAACATCAATTGATGAATTAGCTAAAATTACTCCTGTTAATCCTCCTACAGTAAATAAAAATACAAACCCTAATCTTCATAATATTGAAGGACTATAATTAATTTGTGTTCCATGAAGGGTAGCTAATCATCTAAAAATTTTAATTCCTGTTGGAACAGCAATAATTATGGTTGCTGATGTAAAATAAGCTCGAGTGTCAATATCTATTCCTACAGTAAATATATGATGTGCTCAAACTACAAATCCTAATAAACCAATTGCCATTATTGCATAAATTATTCCTAAACATCCAAATGTTTCTTTTTTTCCTCTTTCTTGAGAAATAATATGAGAAATTATACCAAATCCTGGTAAAATTAAAATATAAACTTCAGGATGACCAAAAAATCAAAATAAATGTTGGTATAGAATTGGATCTCCTCCTCCAGCAGGATCAAAAAATGAAGTATTTAAATTTCGATCTGTTAATAATATAGTAATAGCACCAGCTAATACCGGTAATGATAAAAGTAATAATAAAGCTGTAATTCCTACAGATCAAACAAATAAAGGTATTTGATCTAATGATATATTGTTTGGTCGTATATTAATAATTGTAGTAATAAAATTTACTGCACCTAGAATTGATGAAATACCAGCTAAATGTAAAGAAAAAATAGCTAAGTCAACTGAACTTCCACTATGAGCAATATTAGATGAAAGGGGGGGATAAACCGTTCATCCTGTTCCTGCTCCATTTTCTACAATTCTTCTTGAGATTAAAAGTATGATAGAGGGAGGTAATAACCAAAAACTTATATTATTTATACGTGGAAAAGCTATATCAGGAGCTCCTAATATTAGAGGTACTAATCAATTTCCAAATCCTCCAATTATAATTGGTATAACTATAAAAAAAATTATAATAAAAGCATGTGCTGTTACAATAGTATTATAAATTTGATCATCTCCAATTAATGATCCAGGATTTCCTAATTCTGCTCGAATTAGTAATCTTAAAGAAGTTCCCACTATACCAGCTCAAATACCAAAAATAAAATATAATGTTCCAATATCTTTATGATTTGTAGAGTAAAGTCATTTTCGCTAAAATAAAATGGCTGAGTTATAAGCGATAAATTGTAAATTTATTAACGGGAATTATCTCTTTTATTATATATATATATATATATATATATATATATATATATATTAGCTTTATAGTTAATTAATAATATAAAATTGCAAATTTTAAGTAGAAAACTTATTCTAAGGCTTAAAGAATGTTTTCTTTATATATAATTTTGAAGATTATTAGTTTAAATTAACTTAAAACCTTATGAAAAAAAAAAAGTTCTAGTAATTAATCCTAATAAAGAAAATATTCTAAGAAAGTTAATAAAAAAAAAAGATTTATTTTTTAAATTGAATTTAAATCATTTTAATTTAAGGTAATTAAATATTATTGAAGAGTAAATAATTCGAATATAATATAATAATATAATTAATCTTATTATTACAAAAATAAATGTTAAAACATAAAATTTATTACTTAATAAATAATTAATTACTATTCATTTTGGAAAAAATCCAATAAATGGGGGTAAACCTCCTAATGAAAGAAAGTTAATTAATAGAGATAATTTAATTATTATTTTTAAGTTAATTATGAATAATTGATTGATAAAATAAACATTTAAAAAATAAAATATAAAACACATAATTCTTCTTAAGAATGTGTAAAATATAAAATAAAATATTCATAAATTTTCTCTAATTATAATAGATGCTAACATTCACCCTAAATTATTAATTGAGGAAAAAGCTAATATTTTTCGTAAAGAAGTTTGATTTAAACCTCCAATAGCTCCAATTATAACATTAAAAATTAAAATAAAAATTAAAAATTTATCTATAAAATAATAAGAAATTAAAATTATTGGGGAAATTTTTTGTCATGTTATTAATAGAAAACAATTGATTCATGATAATCCTTCTATTACATTAGGAAATCAAAAATGAAAAGGTGCTGATCCTATTTTTATTAACAAAGTAGAATTTATTATAATAGAAATAGTATTATTTATTTCAAAATTAAAAAATATTATTTTTAATAAAATAATAAATAAAAAATTAATAGAGGCAATAGATTGAATTAAAAAGTACTTTAAAGATGCTTCAGAAGAAAATAAATTTTTTGAGTTAGAGATTAGGGGGATAAATCTTAACAAATTAATTTCTAATCCTATTCAGCATCCAAATCATGAATTAGATGAAATTGAAATTAAAGTACTAAAAAATAAAATAAATATAAAAAATATCTTATTAGAATTCATATAAAAAAAAATATAAAATAGAAAATAAATTATTTTCTTTAATGAAATAAATATTTCATTAACATAAATATTATGTATATATTTTAGTGTATGATGCACAATAGTTTTTGATATTATTAGATATAGTTTAATTCTATAAAATATAATAAAGGTAGAATTCTACATAATTTATCCTATCAGAATAATCCTTTTTTTCAGGCACTTTATTTTTAAAAAAAAGGAGTTTCCTTTATAGTTGGGGTATGAACCCAAAAGCTTACGTTAGCTTATTTTTAA